AATATTGAGAATGCTCATTGAATTGGAATAAGTTCGGCAGCGGATCACAAAATCTTGGTGATCCTCTCTATCTAATGAATGGGGAATCCGCTTTGAAATCGTCCGTCCGCCCTGCACCCACCCCCGAGTATATGCTTCAACAGGAATCACACAAGGGTGGATTGATACAATCTAAACCTCTGGTAAAATGCCCCCCGTAACCCAGCAGATAAAGTGCATTACATAGTCCGTTTTAGGGATTGGCGACTACCCATTCAGTGACTTTGGCACTGGACGTTCCCAAAATGGGTACTATCGGGTCGGGTGAATTCAATAATAGACGCCTGGTGGCATTCCAGCTTTCCTTCTCCTTTCAGGACCTATCCGAAAGAGAATCCAGTACTTCTCGGTCGGGAATATCTGAATAGGGCGAACCGCCTCGTGGATATCTTTGCTTCGAAACAAAAACAATTAGAATTAGGCTCGGTCAACTGGAATGTCTATTATCCATATAGGGGATCTTCCAATCGGGAAGATCCATCGACCTGAGACGAAGAGAAAGGTCTATCTATTTTATTTAGTTATTCAGTTAAACCAATGATTCGTTATTGGAGCAGATAGCAAAAACCATTTCATCCGACATGCGTATTTTTGATTTTCCAATGGATTTACATCTTTCATTAATGGAAATTTTTTGATGTAGTGAGTAATAGCTCTGGTTGTTCGCTGTTCAAGAATTCTTGTTTAGGCAGTTCATACCATCCATACATAGTGTTTTGATCTAAGATTTCAATTCTTCCATGTTTCAGCAGTAGCATATTCTTCCATGGAGCTAAGGTCCATGGAAGAAAGAGGTGTTTCCGCGACTCTACCGCCCAGTCAATTCCGTTCCACTTAATCCCTATTTCATGACCACATATCTTTCCGGCTAAGTAATGGGAAACCCTTCTCCTGTTACATGAATCCAATTTTCATTTCATCCGGGAAAAGCCATCTTTTTCTCAACAATGTCTTTGCCATTTGATCCAATAGCCTTCCGTTAGATAGGAACAGATTTGATAAATACTGATAACTCTCAGATGGAGTATTAGAACGGGAAAATCCAAATGAACTATTGGCTCTAAGCCATCTCTGGCGATGAATCAAGAATTCGAAGTGCTTTTCTTTCCTATTCTTGATAAACCAGCTTTGAGATAGAGATGTAATAGGATCTTGGGAAATAAAAACAATAAGCCCCTTTAACATCTCTTCATCTTCATCTGCAAAGAATTCTCGATGTAAAAACACAGAGACAGAGGGCTCATCTTGGAATAGGAAAAAGAGTGGATCCGGGGGGTCCCAAATGAATCGGCTTATTCGAAAAAAGCCTTGTTCTTTGGAAGATCTAGCTCGTGCCTGGTACTGCATGGTTCCACTCTGCAAGAACTCCGAATCCTTCTCTTGAAGCTCATCCTTCTCTTGAAGCTCATCCTTCTCTTGAAGCTCATCCTCCTCATCATCAATGAGCCCCCGCCCGGCCCAATAGGGAAATCCCAAATCATCGGGCCTTTCGATACAATCAAATAGAAAGCCCCAAGGGCGCCATATTCTAGGAGCCCAATCTATGTGATCGAAGAAATCCTCCTCTATTTCCCCTTCTTCAACCTCCGATTCGTATTTTTGATAGAGAAATCTCTGATCAACGATAGAACGAGATCCATTTTGTATCATATATAAGGGATTCCTTGGTTCGGGCCGAAGAAGGAATGTCACTCGATCATTATCAAACTGACTGTAATCTCTTTCTGTCCGCGAGTATACCATCAGAGCGCCTTCTATTTCTACTAGGCCATGAACTAGATCAGAATCATTCTCAACGAACCGATAAGAAGCGATCCTATTTTTTTCATCGGGTCCGGGTAGAGACCAAAGGTCTTGAGCGACCGATCCGGCAGAACAACTCAAAAGATAAAGAAGTATCGTTAATTTCTTCATGCTCGTTCCAAGTTCGAAGTACCATTTGTACAAATAAGGATCCCCTTCGTCACACAATTGCTTCTTTATATAGATAGATATAGGATCTATGAGGCAATTACCTAGAAGTACTTTTTGTGCAACAGCCCTTCCTATCTGATAGAAAAGGATCCCGTGATCCTGAACCGGTATTACATGGGCTCGCAAATCCCAAGTTTGTCTATGAAGAGCTAATCTAATTGTATTAGTGTCTAGAATTGATTTCTTCTGTGTAATACTAATTGATAGGGCCTCATTGGCAAGTGCTGCAAGATCTCGTGCATTGGGACCCATGGCTGTGGACCCGAATCGATTAGTATGGAACATTTTCTTTTCCAAGTGAAATCCCTTAGTATATGAAAGAGTGAAAAAGCGCTTTCGTTGTTGTGGAATAAGAAGCCTTCGTATCTTAATACATGTATTGAATCTATCCGGGGCTATTAGAGCGGGATCTACTTTTTGGGGAATATGAGTCGAAGCAATAACAAGAATATTTCTAGTAGAACATCTTTCACAATCCCTGGAGAGATAGTTCGCTAATAGACCGAGGGATAAGTCCTTCGACTCATTCATATCCAGATCATGAATGTCTGGAATCCATATTATGCAAGGAGACATTGCTTTTGCTAATTCGAATTGAAGGGTGATATAAAATCGGTCTATTTCCGGCAGCATATCCAAAGTTACCTCATCCTTCGCCTCGTTACTTAGAACCTTTAGCCACGACAGCTTCCAATCAAGGTCACCGTCACTAGCATCAATATCGCCACTAGCATCAATATAGTCACTAGCATCAATATAGTCATTAACACCAGTGTCATCATCATCACTGTCCTCATCAATACGAAAATCCTCAGGATTGCTCTCCACGAACTTCTTCAGAAATACTGTAATGAAAGGAAGATAGGAGTTTGTCGCTAGGTATTTGACCAAATAGGATCGTCCGCTTTCTCTAGAACCTATCACTAAAATACCCCTAGGGGGGGATAGGGCTAAGCGGAGCGAAAAGGGTTTTCCATGAGACGGGAAATGAAAACTATTAGCCCCACACGAAGTTTGTGAATAAGTGATTGCCTGATAATGAGCAAGGAATATCCGCCTTTCCGCTAAACAGGATGTATTGAACTCATAATTCATTAGATACTTTTGATGAATGTCAACTAAGTATCGTAAGTAAATTATTCCCGGTTGTTCAATCATTTGATAAGCAGAGTCATTCTTTGATAAATGATCACTATGAGTCAGACTCAATAGAATTTGATCAATACTTTTTTCTGTCGTTAAGGTGTAGAGCTGAACCAAGAAGTCTCTTTCTTTATAACTAATCGAATCACTGTTCGCGAACCAGGATTCTATTGGATTATCATCAATCCAATGATCGCTCACGTTTTTTCTTTTTCTTATCAATGAATAGATCTCTTTACTTGTATGACTTAGATGTCTCGTATTTCTCGAAAAAATGATTCGATTGATGGGATTTGGTATGATACTTATGAGATCGATGAGATTGATATTCAAATAGTTCTTCTTAGAAAGTATAGAATATACTAATTGTTTCAGAGCAACTAGAAAGAGATTCTTTAACTTTAACCAGAAAGAATTCAGTTCAGATGGGGGATACCTATCCAGAAGTTTTTGCAACTCAATCATGTATGATGGATTCATCAAAGATTTGATCTTTTCGAACTCTGTCTGTAACTCACTATGGGCCCGGGAAAAAAAGAAAAGATGTGTACAAACGAGATGTCCAGCAACAAGAAGAAGGAAAAGGATTGAATAGAGGAACTCCTGAATATTTGGCGAGCTCAGATGTGTCGATATCAATGGTGACTCATTATTTCGATGAATCTTTTGTTCGGACAGAAGAAAATTATGTAAACACTTACTCGAAATCTCACTTATCAGATTCCATTGTGTCTTCCACAATTTTTTCTGAAGAATTCGCGCTGATCTATGCATAATATCATGAAAAATGGATACAAATTTTTGACGGCTGCTACTTATTAGTATCGGCAATAGGTCTGAAAAAGTCTCTAACAATATCAAATTTAGATATTTGTACCCTGTTGAAGTAAGGAACCATGGCATATATGTTTGGAATAGATTCCATTTTGATTTTAAGAGAGTTGAAAAAGCACTCTCTCGTTGAAAGGTTCTATACATCTGCCCTTTCTCAACGCATTTCTTTAGACAAAGACTCCGTTTTTTCCTCTTTTTGGATGGTAAACATTTCTCAGAATGTGGAGTGTGAATCAAACCCATGTTTGAATTGAAATTGAGATACTGACGCAAGTTCTTCTCTTCTGAATCAGATAGATTCATATCTGAAAGAGGTTGACAAAAAGTTCTTTCAAAATTGACTTTTTGTTCCTCTTTTAGAGGTGTTCCAGAAATGTCTGCAATCGAGTAAATAGCTCGATCGGATCGAATTGCAAACTGGAAAGATTTGTACAAGTTATACCTTTCGTCACCACTTTGTGGAAAATCGTTAGATATGAATTTAGATACCTGCGACTCGATTGGTGAAGGTGAAATAGTATCTCTCTCCAAAAAAGCATGTTTTTTTTTACCACCGCGCAAAGAAAATATTTTGTTGCGAATGAACAAGATATTGAGGAATTGTCCGTACATAAAATCATAATTCTTGATACGGGCCTTTTCCACATAAAAAGGGAATATTTTGTTACAATAGAAGTGATGTGGATTATTCAAGAATCGAAGTCGATTTGCTTTATAAAAAGAAGATATCAATGAACTTCTATGAAATGGTTTCACGGGATTCAGCCAATTGTCTTGATCGTGGGATATCATTGAGAAATAGGAATCCGTGTTATCAAAAGATTTCCTGCTATTATTTCTAGTATGGAATGAGTCAATCATCCGCTTTGGTATCTTATTGAACAAAACGGGTCCTCCATTGATCGAGAATTTCAATTTTTGAGAAGTATTATGATCATCCAATAAGAAAGGTTTCAATTTTTTCAAATGAACGATTTGAAGACCTATTGATTCTAACCACTGATTGCAGAGTTGATCATTCGGACCTTTCAATTCATAGATGCGGATCTCAGACCTATGAAGGGGGATATTCCCGAAACTCACAAAGAAAAAAGGAAGTGAGTTAGACAAAAAGAGAAGCAACTTGGACAAAAAGAGAGGAAGTGACTTAGACAAATCTTTTTTATCGATAACCTTAGACCAATCAATCGAATATTGATTAATACGTAATCGATCGAACACTACTTGAAAACGGCTCTTCTGCTCAGAAACGAAATGTTCTAAATGCTCCTGGAAATTCTTGCTCCCATTGGACCATTTGTATCTATATGCATTAGGATCCCGATTCATGTATCTCTCGGTTCGAGAAATCAAAATAAGAGGATCGAACCATTTCTTCTGACTCTTTTTCAAATTCGATAAATGTTGGTTGATCGTATATTTCATTAGAGTTCTATGATTCAGAGTACCATTTCCTATTTGATCCCTTTGAATTCCATACTCGAAGTTGCGATCGGATCTATTCATTAAAAAGAATCGATTCAATACATTTCTTATGTACCCATGGGTGCTATATTGGATTTGAATCAGATTTCGGATCAAGATAGATTGATTGACTGCCTCCATTATGTTGTTGCTAGCAAATACCACTCTTTTTGGTTTTGGATCTTCCAAATCATTCCCGCAGGAGATCTGGACCCATTTTTTTCTGATCCTTCGATAAAAAGATTCATTTTCTTCATAAAAAATAGGAGGTAGAACCAATAAAGATTTCTTTTTCGATTTATCCCTGGCCTCATTCAAGAATTGTTTTTGATCCAATCCGTAGGAATCAATAGAAAAGGAAAATCTCTTATGATACACCAGATCCGGCTCGGTTATTGATAGAGTGAATAGATCTGCCATTTCTTGAAATCTCTCTTCTGATTCAAAATCGTGGTGTAACGTGTATCCCCCCCTGTTCAGGTCATGGAATAGATGAAATAAATCAAAAAATGGATTTTTGTTCAAGAATGAAGAACTACCCAGTTCATCCTTCGGAACCATATCACATCCCAGATTTGATGAAATAGGATGAATTGAGACGGTTTTTTGTAAATACGGAATTATCTTGGATATATTAACTATTTCTTTATTTTCCGATCGCCTGAAAGGGACAAAAGAAAGATCTTGTTCTTTCTTCAACAATTTCTGATCTCTAGTGAACCTCTCAGTAGGATTCGAACCCAGATGAAGTTCTGACCATCCGTCAGAGAAAAAAGAACAAATGGATCTTGTAGGATTCCCAAGAAATTTTTCGATTTCTTCCGGAAGCAGATGATTATCATTATTCATCCGCTTCTCACGTTCCGTGAATAGCCGGGACATTGAGGAAGATCCAGAAAGGCATTTAGGGAATCGGTCTGATTCTATCTCTCTTCGTTCCGTTTGAAGAAAGGAAGGATCCCCAAGAATCGATCTTTCTTTTAGTTGTTGAATCTCTCTTTGATTGATCAATGTGTGATATTCCGAATCCTCATTACTAATGGAATCGAAACGATCTCTGGATTGATCAAAAGATCCTTTCAATTGGCTAGAATCCGTTACTTGAACGAAACTAGATCCTGTGGAATGATATTGAATATTTGACAATACATTCCGTACCTTGCTAAAAAATCGATCCTTGTTTACCAACCACACATTGTCTAACCAAATCCAATTCTCTCTCGATATGTTCCTCAAAAAATCCGATTCGTGCGGATTCTTCCCCCAACTACCGAAGAGATCTTGGCGGAATTGCCACATATGAAATTGAGCACAATTTTGCAAAGAAATAGCCCACTTGCTTCTCGAGAAGGGATGGGAAACATGCTCAATATCATTTGATTGAATAGTTGACCCAGCCCCTTGTTGTTTGAAGAAACCCTCCACTTCAATTGGTATTTTTTCACGAAAAGCAAACATGAGATAACAAATCCAGTCTTTCACTAAGATTTCGAATAGCTGTCCCGAATTCAATATGTTTTGCCTCTTACTCGGAGAAAGACGATCAAACAATTCCCAATCACGGTCCTTGTGGATCGGATCATCAATATAATATACAAAAAGAAACTCCAGATATTTGATATCTTTCTCTTTGAATGAGATCTCAATTCCAGCGACGGTTTCATTAGATATCTTACCACTAGAATCCCTCTTTTTTCCGATCCAGTTCCTCCACCACCGCGAACCCCAGTTGGATTCAGGCATGATACACTTTTTAGTTATTGGGGGAACCCAAGTACTCTCTTTCGGATCCAGGAACTCAGAGATCTTTTTTCCTTTTGACAGGAGCGAAACAATCAACCTATTGACATTGGAAGACCCAAAAGATTCTTCCAATCTATCATTTCTGGGTCCAGGTCCAATGGGATTCATAAGTATAGGAAGAAGCCCTGTCAAATAGAGATTTTTTCTTTCGACCATATTTCGATTGTTAATACGATATATAAGGACCGCTACTACAAATAGTACTACACCCTTGATCGTGAAATGTACTACACCCTTGATCGT